GCTATCGTAGCTTAAATCTAAAGCATAACACTGAAGATGTTAAGAAGTACCCTAGAAAGTTCCGAAAGCACAAAGGCTTGGTCCTAACTTTGCTGTCACCTAAAGCTAAATTTACACATGCAAGTATCCGCAGCCCCGTGAGAATGCCCTTAACCCTCTTATGAGATCAAGGAGCGGGTATCAGGCACACTACCGTAGCCCATTACACCTTGCTTAGCCACACCCCCAAGGGAATTCAGCAGTGATAAACATTAAGCCATAAGTGCAAACTTGACTTAGTTAAAGCTTAGAGGGCCGGTAAAACTCGTGCCAGCCACCGCGGTTATACGAGAGGCCCAAGCTGACAGAAACCGGCGTAAAGAGTGGTTAAGACATTAAGTAATTTAAAGCTAAACCTCTTCAAAGCTGTTATACGCATCCGAAGTTATGAAAATCCTTTACGAAAGTGACTTTAATATTTCTGAACCCACGAAAGCTATGAAACAAACTGGGATTAGATACCCCACTATGCCTAGCCGTAAACATTGATAGCAACTTACCTAACTATCCGCCCGGGTACTACAAGCATCAACTTGAAACCCAAAGGACTTGGCGGTGCTTTAGACCCACCTAGAGGAGCCTGTTCTAGAACTGATAACCCCCGTTAAACCTCACCCTCCCTTGTTATTTCCGCCTATATACCGCCGTCGTCAGCTTACCCTATGAGGGTTTTATAGTGAGCACAACTGGTATAACCTTAAACGTCAGGTCGAGGTGTAGTAGATGGGAGGGGAAGTAATGGGCTACATTCGTCCACTGACGAATAACGAATAACTTATTGAAAAATAGGTCTGAAGGAGGATTTAGCAGTAAAAAGGAAGTAGAGTGTCCTTTTGAAACTGGCCCTGAAGCGCGCACACACCGCCCGTCACTCTCCCCTACTTTAAATCATCTAATAACTAATACATCACATATTATAAGGGGAGGCAAGTCGTAACATGGTAAGTGTACCGGAAGGTGCACTTGGAATACAGGACATAGCTAAGGAAGTAAAGCACCTCTCTTACACCGAGGAGTCGTCCATGCAATCTGGACTGTCCTGACACCTCAAAACTAGCCCCTTCAACACAAAGCAACATATAATTATAAATAAGCCCTAATACACATAAACAACAAAACAAATCATTTTCCCCCCTAAGTACGGGTGACAGAAAAGGAAACAGGAGCTATAGAATAAGTACCGCAAGGGAAAAATGAAAGAGAAATGAAATAACTTATTCAAGTAAATAAAAGCAGAGATAAAACCTCGTACCTTTTGCATCATGACTTAGCAAGTAAACATCAAGCAAAGAGCACTTAAGTTTGAGCACCCGAAATCAAGTGAGCTACTCCGAGGCAGCCTAATAGGGCAAACCCGTGTCTGTGGCAAAAGACTGGGAAGAACTCCGAGTAGAGGTGATAGACCTACCGAACTGGATTATAGCTGGTTGCCTGAGAAATGGATAGAAGTTCAGCCTGCTTACTTCCCCTTTCACCCAGATTCAATCTTTAACGATTAAGAGAAGTAACTAGAGTTAGTCAAAAGGGGTACAGCCCTTTTGACACAAGATACAACTTTTTCAGGAGGGTAAAGATCATATCAATACAAGGCCCAATGCCTAAGTGGGCCTAAAAGCAGCCACCTTATAAGAAAGCGTTAAAGCTCAAGCATTTAAATAACCTTAAATTCAGATAACCTCTCTTAACCCCCTAATAATATCAGGCCATCCCACAACCGCTGAGGGAGGGATTATGCTAACATGAGTAATAAGAAGGCTAAGACCTTCTCCTTCCACAAGTGTAATTCGGAGCGAACTCACACCGAAAAATAACGGCCCCAAGCCCAGAGGGGACTGAAGACATATAAACAAGAAAACCCGTCATCTACGCACCGTTGACCTTACACCAGTGTGCTAACAAGGAAAGACTAAATGGAAAAGAAGGAACTCGGCAAACATATTATAGCCTCGCCTGTTTACCAAAAACATCGCCTCTTGTCCTATTAAAATAAGAGGTCCCGCCTGCCCTGTGACTATATGTTTAACGGCCGCGGTATTTTGACCGTGCGAAGGTAGCGCAATCACTTGTCTTTTAAATAAAGACCTGTATGAATGGCATGACGAGGGCTTGACTGTCTCCTTATCCAAGTCAATGAAATTGATCTTCCCGTGCAGAAGCGGGTATAGCAACATAAGACGAGAAGACCCTATGGAGCTTTAGATAAAGGGTAATTTACGTAAGAGACTTAGTTAAAAGAGTAAACCGAGTAAGCTTTACCTAAATATCTTTGGTTGGGGCGACCACGGGGTAAAACACAACCCCCGCGAGGAATGGGTTAAAACCTTAAAACCACGAACACCAGTTCTAAGTATCAAAACATTTGACCTTAAGATCCGGTATAACCGATCAACGAACAGAGTTACCCTAGGGATAACAGCGCAATCCTCTTTCAGAGTCCCTATCGACAAGAGGGTTTACGACCTCGATGTTGGATCAGGACATCCCAATGGTGCAGCCGCTATTAAAGGTTCGTTTGTTCAACGATTAAAGTCCTACGTGATCTGAGTTCAGACCGGAGTAATCCAGGTCAGTTTCTATCTATGGTATGCTCTTCCCCAGTACGAAAGGACCGAGAAGAAGGGGCCAATGCTTAAAGTAAGCCTCACCCCAACCTAAAGAAAACATCTAAAATAGGTAGCGGGGCATAACCCCTACTCGTAAATAACGACATGTTAAGGTGGCAGAGCCCGGATAATGCAAAAGACCTAAGTCCTTTAAATAGAGGTTCAAATCCTCTCCCTAACTATGATTGCTACCCTATTAATACATATCATTAGCCCTTTGGCCTATATTATCCCCGTCTTACTCGCAGTAGCATTCCTAACTCTTGTTGAACGAAAAGTGCTAGGATATATACAACTCCGTAAAGGACCTAATATTGTAGGGCCCTACGGCCTCCTTCAACCAATTGCTGATGGTTTAAAACTATTTATTAAAGAACCGGTACGCCCCTCCACAGCATCCCCTGTGCTCTTCCTTCTAGCCCCTGTACTTGCACTCACCCTCGCACTTGCCCTATGGGCTCCCCTTCCCATGCCTTACCCTGTCATTAATCTTAATTTGACTATTCTCTTTATTCTCGCATTATCAAGTCTTGCAGTCTACTCCATCCTTGGCTCAGGGTGGGCTTCAAACTCAAAATACGCTTTAATTGGGGCCCTCCGAGCAGTTGCCCAAACTATTTCATATGAAGTAAGCCTAGGGTTAATCCTGCTCGCATCCATTTTATTTACTGGGGATTTCACCCTTCAAGCATTTGGTGTTACACAAGAAACTTTGTGGTTAATTTTTCCTGCATGACCTTTAGCAGTGATGTGATACACCTCTACCCTTGCAGAAACCAACCGTGCACCCTTCGATTTAACAGAAGGAGAGTCCGAATTAGTATCAGGCTTCAACGTAGAGTATGCAGGAGGACCCTTCGCCCTATTTTTCCTTGCAGAATATGCCAATATTTTATTAATAAATACACTCTCAGCCACCCTTTTCCTAGGTGCCTCCCACATACCTACGCTTCCAGAATTAACTACTATTAATTTAATAATTAAAGCAACACTTTTGTCTGTTGTTTTCCTATGGGTTCGGGCCTCCTACCCGCGGTTCCGCTACGACCAGCTAATACACCTTATTTGAAAAAACTTTCTCCCTCTTACACTAGCCTTAGTTATCTGGCACTTATCATTACCAATTGCACTTGTGGGTATCCCACCCCAAATTTAAAGGAACTGTGCCTGAAATTAAGGACCACTTTGATAGAGTGTATTATGGAGGTTAAAGTCCTCCCAGATCCTTAGAAAGAAGGGATTTGAACCCCACTAAAGAGATCAAAACTCTTGGTGCTTCCACTACACCACTTCCTAAAGTAAAGTAAGCTAAATAAGCTTTTGGGCCCATACCCCAAAAATGCAGGTTAAACCCCTTCCTTTACCAATGAACCCTTATATCCTTTCGACCCTTTTATTCACCTTAGGCTTAGGTACAATAATCACATTTATAAGCTCCCACTGATTATTAGCATGGATGGGGTTAGAGATTAATACACTAGCCATTATCCCTTTAATAGCACAACAGCACCACCCTCGATCCGTAGAAGCATCTACCAAGTATTTTTTAATTCAGGCCACCGCAGCAGCCATAATCCTTTTTGCCAGCTCAATGAATGCCTGATTAACAGGCCAGTGAGCCATTAGTCAACTCTCACATCCCTTCCCAATTGTATTAATTACAATAGCGCTTGCTTTAAAAATAGGACTTGCCCCCTTACATGTATGACTCCCTGAAGTACTACAAGGCCTAGATCTTAGCACAGGCTTAATTCTATCAACATGACAAAAACTAGCCCCTTTTGCCCTCCTGGTACAAATACCCTGTCAAAACTCAGCCCTCCTCTCCACCTTAGCTATAACCTCAGCCCTTGTAGGAGGGTGAGGAGGCCTTAATCAAACCCAGTTACGGAAAATCATGGCCTACTCCTCAATTGCACACCTGGGTTGAATAATTATTATCCTTCAGTATAACCCCTCCTTGGCCTTAATTGCCCTGCTTATATATATCGTAATAACATTCTCCGCCTTTAACTTATTTAAAATTAATAACTCAACCTCCATTAATATGTTAGCAATCTCCTGACCCACATCCCCTACACTAACCGCTCTTACCCCTCTTGTCATGTTATCCTTGGGAGGCTTACCACCTTTATCGGGCTTTAGCCCAAAATGAATAATCCTTCAAGAATTAACAAAGCAAGAACTAGCCCCCTTAGCAACTGTCATGGCCTTATCAGCACTACTCAGTTTATATTTTTACCTACGATTATCTTATGCCATAGCACTTACTATCTCCCCCAATAATATTGCAGGGCTTTCCCCCTGACGATTCCAAACATCCCAGCTCACTCTTCCCTTAAGTATCTTTTCTACCTGTTCTATTATATTACTCCCCGCTCTTCCTGCTATATTAGCCCTTGTTAACTAAACAGAAATTTAGGTTAATATATTAGACCAAGGGCCTTCAAAGCCCTAAGTAGAGGAGAAAATCCTCTAAATTCTGATTAAGACTTGCAAGACATTAACTCACATCTCCTGCATGCAAAACAGACACTTTAATTAAGCTAAAGCCTTAACTAGATGGGAAGGCCTCGATCCTACAATTTCCTAGTTAACAGCTAGGTGCCCAAACCAGCGAGCATCCATCTACTTTCCCCCGCCTCCCTTCGGGAGGAAAGAGGCGGGGGAAAGCCCCGGCATACGTTAATAGGCCATTTAAGATTTGCAATCTTACGTGTTGAACACCTCGGGGCTTGGTAGGAAGGGGGCTTAAACCCCTGTATGTGGGACTACAGTCCACCGCTTGCTCAGCCATCGTACCTGTGGCAATCACTCGCTGATTTTTCTCAACAAACCATAAAGATATTGGCACCCTGTATTTAGTATTTGGTGCATGAGCTGGAATAGTGGGCACTGCACTAAGCCTACTCATCCGGGCAGAACTAAGTCAACCCGGAGCACTACTAGGTGATGACCAGATCTATAACGTAATCGTTACAGCCCATGCTTTTGTTATAATCTTCTTCATGGTAATACCTGTCATGATTGGGGGTTTCGGTAACTGGTTGGTGCCCTTGATAATTGGTGCCCCCGATATGGCCTTCCCTCGAATAAACAACATAAGTTTTTGACTTCTCCCCCCTTCCTTTCTACTACTTCTTGCCTCATCAGGGGTTGAAGCAGGCGCCGGAACTGGGTGAACCGTTTATCCCCCTTTGGCTGGGAACCTGGCCCATGCGGGGGCCTCTGTAGATCTTACAATCTTTTCCCTTCACTTAGCCGGTGTTTCCTCAATTCTAGGGGCTATCAACTTTATTACCACCATTATCAATATGAAACCCCCTTCTATTTCACAGTACCAAACACCCTTATTTGTATGAGCTGTTCTCATTACTGCCGTATTACTTCTCTTATCACTCCCCGTGTTAGCAGCTGGCATCACCATACTATTGACGGATCGTAATCTTAACACAACCTTCTTTGACCCCGCAGGAGGGGGGGACCCTATCCTCTACCAACACCTATTCTGATTCTTCGGGCACCCAGAGGTTTATATTCTTATCCTCCCAGGTTTTGGGATAATTTCCCATATTGTAGCATATTACGCAGGGAAGAAAGAACCCTTTGGCTATATAGGAATGGTGTGAGCAATAATAGCAATTGGCCTTCTCGGGTTTATCGTATGGGCCCATCATATATTTACGGTAGGTATGGATGTGGACACACGGGCATACTTCACTTCAGCTACTATAATTATTGCCATCCCAACAGGGGTTAAGGTGTTCAGCTGGTTAGCCACCCTTCATGGAGGAAGTATTAAATGAGAAACCCCCTTACTTTGAGCTCTTGGTTTTATTTTCCTGTTCACGGTAGGAGGCCTAACTGGTATTGTGTTGGCAAACTCCTCTCTCGATATTGTTTTACATGATACATATTATGTAGTAGCACATTTCCACTATGTCTTATCTATGGGAGCTGTTTTTGCCATTATAGCAGGCTTTGTGCACTGATTTCCTTTATTTACAGGCTACACCTTACACAACACTTGAACAAAAATCCATTTCGGCGTAATATTTGCAGGTGTAAACCTCACATTCTTCCCCCAACATTTCTTAGGCTTAGCGGGCATGCCTCGTCGATACTCTGATTATCCAGATGCTTACACATTATGAAACTCCGTCTCCTCAATCGGATCCCTAATTTCTCTCGTCGCCGTTATTATGTTCCTGTTCATCCTCTGAGAAGCATTTGCTGCTAAACGAGAGATTGCATCCATTGAAATGACTGCAACAAATGTTGAATGACTACACGGTTGCCCTCCTCCTTATCACACCTTTGAAGAGCCTGCTTTTGTTCAGGTGCAGCCAAACTAACGAGAAAGGAGGGAGTTGAACCCCCATGAGATGGTTTCAAGCCAATCGCATAACCGCTCTGCCACTTTCTTTATAAGATGTTAGTAAAATATTATATTGCCTTGTCAAGGCAGAGTTGTGAGTTAAACCCTTGCACATCTTAAATAATGGCTCACCCTTCACAGCTAGGCTTCCAAGACGCAGCATCACCCGTAATAGAAGAATTACTACATTTTCATGACCACGCCTTAATAATTGTGTTCCTTATTAGTACTTTAGTACTTTATATTATTGTTGCCATGGTCACCACAAAGTTAACAAATAAATTTCTTCTCGACTCCCAAGAAATTGAAATCATTTGAACAGTACTCCCCGCAATTATTTTAACCCTTATTGCCCTGCCTTCACTTCGCATTCTTTACCTAATAGACGAAATTAATGACCCCCACTTGACAATTAAAGCAGTAGGGCACCAATGGTATTGAAGCTACGAATACACTGACTATGAAGACCTGGCTTTTGACTCCTACATAATTCCAACCCAAGACCTTAGCCCTGGCCAATTCCGACTGCTTGAAGCGGACCATCGAATAGTTGTCCCAGTAGAATCCCCTATCCGAGTGCTTGTCTCCGCAGAAGATGTGTTACACTCTTGAGCTGTGCCTTCTCTAGGCGTTAAAATAGATGCCGTCCCAGGCCGACTTAACCAAACAGCTTTCATCACATCACGACCAGGCGTCTTTTATGGGCAGTGCTCAGAAATTTGCGGTGCCAATCACAGCTTCATACCTATCGTAGTAGAAGCAGTCCCCCTTGAACACTTTGAGAACTGATCATCCCTTTTACTTGAAGATGCCTCGTTAGGAAGCTAAATAGGGCCTAGCATTAGCCTTTTAAGCTAAAGATTGGTGAATCCCAACCACCCCTAGCGGTATGCCACAATTAAATCCCTATCCTTGATTTGCTGTTCTTATTTTTACATGATTAGTTCTTACAACAATCCTCCCACCCAAAATCTTATCTCATAAATTTACTAATGAGCCCAACGCACAGGCCACTAAAGCCCCTAAAACACTTCCTTGAAACTGACAATGGCACTAAACTTTTTTGATCAATTTATAAGTCCTATGTTCCTAGGGTTTCCTTTAATAGCCTTAGCCCTCACACTTCCTTGGATGCTATTCCCAAACCCCTCCTCACGTTGGGTCAACAACCGCCTATTAACCCTTCAAGGCTGGTTTATTAACCGTTTTACTCAGCAACTATTGCTTCCTATTAATAACCAAGGGCACAAATGAGCACTTATGTTCTCATCATTAATAATCTTCCTTTTATCACTTAACATGCTAGGGCTTCTCCCTTACACCTTCACGCCTACTACCCAACTCTCCTTAAATATAGGGTTAGCAGTGCCTTTTTGACTAGCAACCGTTATCATTGGCATGCGAAATCAACCCACCCACTCGCTCGGCCATCTACTCCCTGAGGGAACTCCTACCCCTCTTATTCCTGTTCTTATTGTCATCGAGACCATCAGCCTTTTCATTCGCCCCTTAGCTCTTGGTGTTCGTCTTACTGCCAATCTAACAGCCGGGCATTTGCTTATTCAACTTATTGCCACAGCAGCCTTTGTCCTTCTTCCCTTAATGCCAGCAGTAGCCTTAATAACAATAATGCTACTCTTACTCCTAACACTATTAGAAATTGCAGTGGCTATAATCCAGGCGTACGTGTTTGTGTTACTCCTAAGTCTTTATCTACAAGAAAATGTTTAATGGCACATCAAGCACACGCATACCACATAGTTGACCCAAGCCCATGACCCCTAACAGGCGCAATCGCTGCCCTACTAATAACCTCTGGCCTAGCCATTTGGTTCCACTTCAACTCTACCATTTTAATAACTTTAGGCCTTATCCTTTTACTTCTTACCATGTTCCAGTGATGACGGGATATTATCCGAGAAGGCACATTTCAAGGCCACCATACACCTCCTGTTCAAAAAGGGTTACGTTATGGTATAATTCTTTTCATCACCTCAGAAGTTTTCTTTTTCCTAGGGTTTTTCTGAGCTTTCTACCACTCCAGCCTCGCCCCCACCCCTGAACTAGGAGGCTGCTGACCCCCTGCTGGGATTCTTACCCTTGACCCCTTTGAAGTCCCCCTTCTTAATACAGCTGTATTATTAGCCTCCGGTGTTACAGTTACTTGAGCTCACCATAGTCTTATGGAGGGAGGGCGTAAACAAGCCATTCAATCACTTACCCTAACCATTCTATTAGGTTTCTACTTCACATTTCTTCAAGCCATGGAATACTATGAAGCCCCCTTCACAATTGCTGATGGTGTGTATGGTTCTACCTTCTTCGTGGCAACCGGATTCCATGGCCTCCATGTAATCATCGGCTCCACATTTCTTGCAATTTGTTTAATCCGACAAACCCAGTACCATTTCACATCAGAGCACCACTTTGGCTTTGAGGCAGCCGCCTGGTATTGACACTTTGTTGACGTGGTTTGATTATTCTTATATGTCTCAATCTACTGATGAGGATCTTGTCTTTTTAGTATAATCGTATAAGTGGCTTCCAACCACTTGGCCTTGGTTAAAACCCAAGAAAAGATAATGAATTTACTTACCTCTATTCTCCTAGTCACCACTACCCTATCAACTATTTTGGCGATTGTCTCATTTTGAATACCTCAGATAAAGCCAGATTCAGAAAAACTCTCACCCTACGAATGTGGTTTTGACCCACTTGGTTCCGCCCGGCTGCCTTTCTCCTTACGATTCTTTTTAATCGCCATCTTATTTCTCCTGTTTGACCTCGAAATTGCTCTACTCCTCCCCCTCCCCTGGGCCACGCAACTAGCATATCCTTTAATTACCTTTACTTGAGCCTCTTCCGTCCTTGCCCTTCTCACCTTAGGTTTAATTTATGAATGACTTCAAGGGGGTTTAGAGTGAGCAGAATAGGCGGTTAGTCTAATTAAAACATTTGATTTCGGCTCAAAAACATGTGGTTAAACTCCACACCCACCTAATGACACCTGCCCATTTTACCTTCTCATCCACATTTATTCTTGGCCTGACAGGTTTAGCACTACATCGCACCCACTTATTATCCGCCTTGTTATGCTTAGAAGGGATAATATTATCCCTTTATATAACCTTGTCACTTTGAACTTTCGAAGTAAGCTCCGTTAGTTTTATACCCTCTCCAATACTGCTGTTAGCTTTTTCAGCCTGTGAAGCAAGCGCTGGCCTAGCCTTACTAGTAGCCACCTCCCGCACTCATGGTTCCGACCAGCTAAAAGCCTTAAATATCCTGCAATGTTAAAGATTTTAATCCCAACCCTAATATTAATTCCCACAACCTGGTTTACACCCTCTAAATGATTATGACCTATAGCATTAATGCACAGCCTTGTAATTGCTTTATTTAGCCTTCAATGAATAAAATGATCTTCCGAGACAGGTTGAGCCACTCTGAACATTTCCATAGGCACAGACCCCCTATCCACCCCCTTACTAATTCTCTCTTGCTGGCTCCTCCCCCTAATAATTATCGCAAGCCAAAACCATACAACTAAAGACCCTATCAGTCGACAACGGACATACGTTATGCTACTTACTTTACTTCAAGCTTTCCTAATCTTGGCATTTACTGCAACAGAGCTTATCCTATTTTATGTTATATTCGAAGCCACCCTTATCCCTACACTACTAATTATTACTCGATGAGGTAACCAAATAGAACGTTTGAATGCAGGTACTTATTTCCTTTTCTATACACTTGCAGGCTCACTCCCTCTTCTAGTCGCCTTATTACTCCTACAAAATAACACCGGAACCCTTTCACTCTTAACCATTCAATACTCGAACCCCTTTGGTCTATTACTATATGCTGACAAACTATGATGAGCAGGATGCTTGTTAGCTTTTCTTGTTAAAATACCTCTTTACGGGGTTCATCTTTGGCTCCCGAAAGCCCACGTAGAAGCCCCCATTGCCGGCTCTATAGTCCTGGCCGCAGTCTTACTCAAACTAGGCGGTTACGGAATAATGCGGCTGATAACCACCTTAGAGCCTCTTACCAAAGAAATAAGCTATCCCTTCTTAATCCTTGCCTTATGAGGTATCATTATGACAGGCTCAATCTGTTTACGGCAAACAGACCTAAAGTCCTTAATTGCTTATTCCTCAGTAAGCCACATAGGTCTGGTCACTGCCGGAATTCTTATTCAAACCCCTTGAGGCTTTACAGGAGCACTAATCTTAATAATTGCTCACGGACTTACGTCCTCAGCATTATTTTGTCTAGCCAATACTAGCTATGAACGAACTCATAGCCGAACAATAATACTTGCTCGAGGCATACAAATGCTCCTCCCCCTTACAGCAGCCTGGTGATTTATTGCCACCCTAGCAAATCTTGCTCTTCCCCCATTACCTAATCTAATAGGAGAATTGCTCATTATCGCCTCAACATTCAACTGGTCCCCCTGAACCCTTTTATTAACAGGATTAGGCACCTTAATTACAGCCGGGTACTCTCTCTACTTATTCTTAACGACACAGCGGGGCCCACTAACAAATAACTTAACCTCATTAGAGCCCTCTCATTCACGAGAACACCTTCTTATAGCCCTTCACCTGCTACCCTTAGTCCTTCTCGTTCTCAAGCCCGAATTAATTTGAGGTTGAACCTTATGTAGGCATAGTTCAAACAGAATATTAGATTGTGATTCTAAAGATAGGGGTTAAAAACCCCTTGCCTACCGAGAGAGGCTTAGAGCAATAAAAACTGCTAATTTTTACCCCCTTGGTTAAAACCCAGGGCTCACTCGACCGCTCTTGAAGGATAAAAGCTATCCCTTGGTCTTAGGAACCAAAAACTCTTGGTGCAAATCCAAGCAGCAGCTATGCATCCCACCCTACTTATAATGACCACAAGCCTCCTAATTATCTTTATACTGCTTACACTCCCTATTGTCTCGACCCTTTCCCCGCACCCATTATCAGCCAGTTGGCCTATCATATCAGTCAAAACCGCTGTCAAAATAGCTTTTCTCACAAGCTTATTCCCTCTTTTCTTATTTCTTAATGAAGGGACAGAGACTATTATCACCACTTGATTGTGAATAAATTTAAATACCTTTGACATCAGCGTTAGCCTAAAGTTTGATCTGTACTCAATCATTTTTATTCCTATTGCCCTTTACGTCACATGGTCTATCCTAGAATTTGCCTCGTGGTATATACACGCAGATCCCTACATCAACCGATTTTTCAAATACCTCTTATTATTTCTTATCGCCATAATTGTCCTAGTCACATCTAATAATATGTTTCAACTTTTTATCGGTTGGGAAGGAGTTGGGATTATATCTTTCCTTCTAATCGGGTGATGGTACGGGCGAGCAGACGCAAATGCAGCAGCACTTCAAGCTGTACTTTATAACCGCGTGGGTGACATCGGTCTCGTATTAGCAATAGCTTGAATGGCTATAAACCTCAACTCTTGAGAAATAACCCAGGTCTTCACTCTCGCCGAGGGTGAGGACCTCACCCTTCCGCTCATAGGCCTTGTCCTAGCCGCAACAGGGAAATCAGCCCAATTTGGTTTACACCCATGGCTGCCTTCCGCTATGGAAGGGCCTACTCCGGTATCTGCCCTACTGCACTCCAGCACTATAGTGGTAGCAGGTGTTTTTTTATTAATCCGCCTGAGCCCTCTTATACAAAATAATAATACCGTGTTAACAACATGTCTCTGCCTGGGTGCACTAACTACACTCTTTACAGCCTTATGCGCTCTCACACAAAATGATATCAAAAAGATTGTAGCATTCTCTACATCAAGTCAATTAGGCCTAATAATAGTAACCATTGGGCTTAATCAGCCACAGCTAGCGTTTTTACATATTTGTACACATGCTTTCTTCAAAGCCATGCTTTTCCTTTGTTCTGGCTCCATTATTCATAGCCTTAATGATGAACAAGATATTCGCAAGATGGGAGGAATACACCAATTAGCCCCTTTCACTTCTTCGTCCTTAACTTTAGGCAGTCTTGCCCTAACCGGAACTCCTTTCCTAGCAGGATTCTTCTCAAAAGATGCAATCATTGAAGCACTTAACACCTCTTACCTAAACGCCTGAGCCCTTATCCTAACCCTTTTAGCAACCTCTTTTACCGCTATTTATAGCCTCCGAGTAGTTTATTTTGTAACCATAGGCCTCCCTCGTTTTAACCCTCTGCCCCCTATTAATGAAAATAACCCCTCAGTAATTACCCCTATTAAACGCCTAGCATGAGGAAGCGTAATTGCGGGGCTACTCATCACTTCAAATATAACCCCTATTAAAACACCCATCATAACTATACCACCTTTAATTAAATTAACCGCACTTATCGTTACTGTCATAGGACTACTCCTAGCCTTAGAACTAGCCCTTCTCACCTCCAAGCAACTCTTTATAACCCCAAAACGCTCTCCCCATTTATTCTCTAACATGTTGGGATTCTTCCCTACAATTATTCACCGTCTTCCCCCTAACTTTTCTTTAACTTTAGGTCAGAGTATCGCTTCACAAGCTATTGACCTCACATGATTAGAGAAAGTGGGACCTAAAGCATCCTCCGCCCTAAACCTTCCTCTTATTACTTCAACAAGTAATGTCCAGAAAGGTGCCATTAAAACCTTTCTTATGTTCTTTACTCTTTCCTTGACATTAGTTATGTTAATGCTTCTCTAGCCACACGAAGTGCACCCCGGTTAAGACCCCGTGTTAATTCTAACACAACAAGTAAGGTTAGCAAAAGCACCCATGCACTAATAATCAACATCCAGCCCCCAGAGGAGTATATAGCAGCCACCCCTATTGTATCCCCTCGAGTTAATGATAGCTCCGTTAACTCATCTACAGGCACCCAAGAGTATTTTGATCACCCGTTACAAAAAAGTAAAGATATCAAAGCTACAGCCCCAGTATAAGATATGCCGTAAACTGCTACCGATCAATTACCTCAGCTCTCCGGATAGGGCTCAGCAGCTAAAGCTGCTGAGTAAGCAAATACAACCAATATACCCCCTAAATAGATTAAAAATAAAACCAAAGACAAAAAAGGCCCCCCATAACTAACCATAACGCCGCAACCCATCCCAGCCACAACCACTAAACCCAGTGCAGCAAAATAAGGAGAAGGGTTTGAAGCCACCGCAACAAGTCCAAGTACCAAACCGAATAATAACATAGACATCAGATAAGTCATAATTTTCACCAGGGTTTTAACCAGGACTAATGATTTGAAAAACCACCGTTGTAATTCAACTATAAAAACCCTAAATGGCCAACATACGCAAAACCCACCCCTTACTTAAAATTGCTAACGACGCCCTCGTCGACCTCCCTGCCCCCTCTAATATCTCAGTCTGATGAAATTTTGGCTCCCTCCTAGGATTATGCTTAATAGCCCAAATTCTCACCGGCCTCTTCCTGGCGATGCATTATACCTCAGATATCGCCACTGCATTCTCTTCAGTAACACATATTTGCCGAGATGTCAACTACGGCTGATTTATTCGGAATATACATGCCAACGGCGCATCTTTCTTCTTTATTTGCCTTTACCTACACATCGCACGAGGCCTTTATTACGGCTCATACCTTTACAAAGAAACCTGAAACATTGGTGTCATCCTTCTAATCCTTGTTATAGCAACCGCCTTCGTCGGCTATGTCTTACCCTGAGGACAAATATCATTCTGAGGTGCCACAGTTATCACGAACCTAATATCAGCAGTGCCTTACGTAGGTAATGACCTCGTACAATGAATCTGAGGCGGTTTTTCAGTTGACAACGCCACCCTTACCCGATTCTTTGCCTTCCACTTCCTTTTACCTTTTATTGTGGCAGCAGCCACTCTTGTTCACCTTCTATTCCTTCACGAAACGGGTTCAAATAACCCTGCCGGTTTAAACTCAGACGCCGATAAAATCTCCTTCCACCCATACTTCTCCTACAAAGACCTTTTGGGTTTCGCAGCCCTTATTATTGGCTTAACCCTGCTAGCCCTTTTCTCCCCTAACTTGCTAGGAGATCCAGACAACTTTACCCCTGCAAACCCCTTAGTTACACCTCCTCACATTAAGCCGGAATGATACTTCTTATTTGCCTATGCCATCCTTCGATCCATTCCCAATAAATTAGGAGGTGTATTAGCCCTTTTGTTTTCGATCCTTGTCCTAATACTCGTACCCCTATTGCACACCTCAAAACAACGAGGACTTACTTTCCGACCTCTTAGCCAACTACTATTTTGAGCCTTGGTGGCAGACATATTGATCCTCACATGAATTGGTGGAATGCCTGTAGAAACCCCTTACATCATCATTGGTCAAATTGCCTCCATTATTTACTTCCTTATTTTCCTAGTACTCATCCCCATGGCAGGTTGAACAGAAAATATAATTCTCAAATGAGCCTGCACTAGTAGCTCAGCGCGAGAGCACCGGTTTTGTAAACCGGCGGCCGGAGGTTAAACCCCTCCCTTTTGCTCAGAAAAAGGAGACTTAAACTCCCACCGTCGGCTCCCAAAGCCAATGTCCTTTCATTAAACTATTTTCTGAAAGAAGGCACAATGTGTTAATGTACATATATGTAATACCCTCATATATATGCATTTAATACATATTAAGTACTTTATTAGGACATAGTATGTATTATCACCATTCTTGTATTTCAAACACAGTTCCGCAACATTTTACGAAGATAGGCTAAAACCATTAATTTTTAATATACTTACTCAAAGATTTAAATGTTAGCGAAATTTAAGACCTAACTCAAAACTCATGAGTTGAGATATACCAGGACCCAGTTAATAGACAAATACAATTATTTAATGTAGTAAGAGCCTACCAACAAGTCCATTCCTTAAGGCCAACGGTTCTTGATGGTCAGGAACACCTATTGTGGGGGTAGCTACCTGTAAGGTGAATTATTCCTGGCATTTGGCTCCTACTTCAGGTCCATACATTTATTATACCTCACACTTTCATCGACGCTTGCATAAGTTAATGGTGGAAACCATACGACTCGTTACCCACCAAGCCGGGCGTTCACTCCACGGGGGCAGTTGGTTCCTTTTTTCTTTTTCCTTTCACCTGGCATTACAGAGTGCGCACGGTATTAGCTAACAAGGTTGCACATTTTTCTTGTAAGAAAGACATATTGTCCATGTTGAAAAGACATTACTTAAGAATTGCATATATCTCTTTCTAGAGCATAATTTACATACCTATAAGTGACCCCCGGTCTCACAACTCCTCTTCGTCAAACCCCCCACCCCCTTTAAAGCCCCGAGATACTTATATTCCTGCAAACCCCCGGAAACAGGAAGACCTCGAGTTGGGGTACACCACCTAATTTGTCCCTTGCGATTAATTTTAATATTACTCGCGTGATTAATTCGTTTATTACAGTATTGCAAGGATTTATTTTTATTTTGCCTCTATAAACTCACTATAATATTGTAAA